TTATTTTCATTAGAAATATTAGTACTGAATCTCAATGATTATTTTCAGTCGAAGCTTTTAGGCTAGAAATTAGCATAAAAATGTAATATTATTAATGTATATGTTATATATAACACGTGATGACATGAGTTAACATTACCAAAATTTGTTAACTCTGATGCGCTTGGTCGAGCTTTACTTGGTTTAGGGGTTTGACAAGAATAACAGGATTTGCCGAGCGTAGGGGGTAGGGGGGTTTAACGCGCGAAAACCAAAAGGGGGCATATAGGATAAGTCTGTGGTAGATGAGGATATATTATGCACTTGAGATAAACGTATGTAATTCTTAAATTATGTATATATATCATTCATATATAACTTCACAATCAAGAAAAATGATCAACCTTGGCTCAACATGTTAGGGTGCACTGTGAAATGTGGATGAGAAGCAAAGTGAAGAAAAAACCTAGCCTATAAAAGAACGCGAAGCATGTGGGGTTATTGAACATATGAACTACTCAAGTAACCGGATGCAAGTATAGATCTCTAGGGTGGGTTACACATGCCATGTTCGTGAAAGAGAAGCCAGATACAAGGAATAATTAATAATATACCTTATTTCCAGTAGTGTCCCTGGTTCTATCATGAATAATATGCAATTATATAAACTGGTTGGTGGTTTCTTACTACATTAATAATTACTCGGGAAATGTATGCTGTGGACGTGCAGAATAAGATTAGGAGTACGACTATCGTGTAGATCGGTAATAGGCTCGGTTCGAATAAATCGAACTGCTAATATATAATAATATGCTTTATGTATACCTACATTTTTAGTACTTGCTTTTAGGTTAATATAATTTTATGGTGTTAATACATACATGTACCTATGCATATGTAATATTATGCATAGTATGTGTAACACCATACAGGGCAGAAAATAGTTTAATTTAGAATTCTGGCTTTGGGAGCCAGGGGTGAGAGTTAAAATCTCTTTTTTCTGGCACTAGGGAGGATTCTAACCTCCGATCTTCGGATTACAAGACCGATGCTTTAAGCTAAGCTACTAGGGCAAGCTCATTCTATTGCTTTATTTTCTAGTCAGCCCGCCAGTGGTATAAGGACTAGGAATAATGCAAAATACAGAACAGACGCGATCTGTCCGATAATGATAAATGGGTGTTCTACTGGCATGCCTCCAATTCATGTAAGGATAGCCATATCTGCAACCAGGGTTCAAAACAGAAATTGGGTAAACGGTCGGAAGGTCAGGCCCCGCTGCTTAGACGTGTGGAGGATTGGTACAACTATTAGGATGAGGATAGAAAATAATAATGCTAAGACCCCGCCGAGTTTGTTGGGGATCGATCGCAGAATGGCATAGGCGAAGAGGAAATACCATTCGGGTTTAATATGTGGAGGGGTGACTAATGGGTTGGCTGGGGTGAAGTTTTCTGGGTCCCCTAGTAGATTTGGGGAGAACAGTGCTAAAGATGTAAGGGCTAGTAACATAACTACGAACCCCAATAGGTCTTTGTAGGAGAAGTAAGGGTGGAATGTAATTTTGTCCGCGTCTGAGTTTAGGCCTGTTGGGTTATTAGAACCCGTCTCGTGAAGAAACAACAGGTGCAAAACGACTGCCGCAGCGATTACAAAAGGAAAGAGGAAGTGGAAAGCGAAGAACCGGGTTAAGGTTGCGTTATCAACTGAAAAGCCCCCCCAGATTCACTGTACAAGCACGTCACCCACGTAAGGTACTGCTGATAGAAGATTGGTAATAACCGTGGCGCCTCAAAAGGATATTTGGCCTCATGGTAGTACATAACCAACAAAAGCTGTTATCATAACTAGTAAAAAAAGAACCACCCCGATGTTTCAGGTTTCCTTGTACAGATAGGACCCATAGTATAGGCCACGGGCAATGTGTATGTAAAGGCAAATGAAGAAAAATGATGCTCCGTTGGCATGTATGTTGCGAATTAGTCAGCCGTAATTGACGTCACGGCAAATATGTGCGACTGAGGAAAAAGCGGTGGAGATATCAGATGTATAATGTATAGCTAAAAATAACCCTGTAAGGATTTGGGTGGCTAGACATAATCCTAGAAGAGACCCGAAGTTTCATCATACTGAGATATTGGAGGGGGCGGGTAGGTCAACTAGTGCATGGTTGGCGATTTTAATAAGGGGATGGGTTTTCCGTAGGCTTGCCATTATGGGTTTTTATAGTTGAATAACAACGGTGGTTCTTCAAGTCACTGGTCTTGGTTAAAACCCAAGTAAAAATTATGACTTATCTTGTATCATTACTGTTGATGGCTTTAATCGTAGGGCTAGTGGCTGTGGCCTCTAACCCTGCCCCCTACTTTGCTGCTTTTGGTTTGGTGGTGGCGGCTGGGGTAGGATGTGGGGTACTGGCGGGGCATGGAGGATCTTTCCTATCATTAGTCTTGTTCTTAATCTACTTAGGGGGGATGCTGGTAGTATTTGCTTATTCAGCAGCGTTAGCCGCTGAACCATTCCCGGAGGCATGGGGGGATCGTTCCGTAATTGGGTACGTCTTAATCTACTTGTTTGGGGTAGGGGTAGTGGTAAGCTTACTCCGGGAAGAGTGGTATGAAGGGTCTTGAGTCGTCATTGATGGTTTAAAGGAGTTCACAATGTTGCGGGGGGATATTAGTGGGGTGGCCATGATGTACTCGTCTGGGGGGTCCCTATTAATTATTAGTGCCTGAGTACTATTATTAACACTATTTGTGGTATTAGAGCTGACCCGGGGCTTAGGGCGGGGTGCTCTTCGTGCAGTCTAGGGGGTGGCCAACAGCAGGGCCAGGGCTATGGACAACAGGAAGATCGTCAAGTAGGTCTTGATCATGCCGCGCTGGGAATCACTAATAGTCTTGGCCATTTTAACTTGGGCATAAGATAGCCCCTTTGGCCCAGTTATTTCAAACCAGGTTTGGTCCACTAATTGCGCTGCAATGGATTGGCCCAAGACTAAGTTCAACTTAGGGATCAGGCGATGGGTAACTGCTGGGAAGTAGCCCAGTATATTAGAGAAATGGTGAAATGAGGGCATGGGATTTGTTTTAAATTGCTTAGTGGTCAGGCCGGCTAGCTCAATGGCAGTTAACAGGCCAATAATCGTTACTACAAGGGCAGCTATTTTCAAGGGGAAAGGCATAGTCATAATAGGGGTTTTTGAGGATAAAAAATTTGATGTAATGATGAGGCCTGCTACAATACTACCCCAGGCAAGACGTTTGATAGGATTAATCACTGATAAGTTGTTCTCATTAATCGGGGATAATGCGAGAAACCGTGGGGTACCCATGGTGACAAAGAAAACTACCCGTAGGCTGTAAATAGCCGTAAAGGATGTAGCAATTAAGGTTAGGGTTAGGGCTCAGGCGTTTAGGTAAGAGGTATTTAGTGCTTCAATAATGGCATCCTTAGAGAAGAAGCCTGCGAGGAAGGGAGTTCCAGTTAGGGCTAGGCTGCCAATAGTAAGGCAGGTCGAGGTAAATGGTAGTAGGCCATGCAGGCCCCCTATCTTTCGAATATCCTGTTCATCATTAAGGCTATGAATAATAGACCCGGAGCACAAAAATAATATGGCCTTGAAGAACGCATGAGTACAAATATGTAGAAATGCCAATTGAGGCTGATTGAGGCCAATGGTAACCATTATGAGACCTAGCTGGCTAGATGTGGAAAATGCTACAATTTTTTTGATGTCATTTTGTGTCAAGGCGCAGGCAGCTGTAAATACAGTGGTTAGTGCTCCTAGGCAAAGACATGTTGTGAGTGCCAAGCTATTGTTCTCCATAATTGGGTGAAGTCGGATGAGCAAGAAGATACCGGCAACAACCATAGTGCTGGAGTGAAGTAGGGCAGAGACTGGTGTAGGACCTTCCATGGCGGATGGTAACCATGGGTGTAGCCCAAACTGGGCTGATTTACCTGTTGCTGCCAGGATCAGGCCAACAATTGGGAGTGTTATATCAAAGGTTTCAGACAAAAAGAAGACCTGTTGAAACTCTCAGGAGTTGAGGTTGATTGCAATCCAGGCCATACTTATAATTAGCCCAATATCCCCGACACGGTTGTACAAAACTGCCTGAAGGGCCGCTGTATTTGCGTCGGCTCGGCCATATCATCAGCCGATTAGTAGAAAAGACATAATACCAACCCCCTCCCAACCGATAAAAAGCTGGAAGAGGTTATTGGCAGTCACAAGGATGATCATGGCGACTAAAAAAAGGAGTAAGTACTTAAAGAATCGGTTTATGTTGGGGTCCGAATGTATATATCATGATGCAAATTCAAGGATAGACCAAGTTACATAAAGGGCAATAGGTGTAAAGATTAGTGAGTAGTGATCAAACTTAAAACTAATATTAATATCAAAAACGGCCGTATTTATTCAGTGTCAGTTAGTGATGATAGTCTCAGCCCCTTGATCTAGAAACAAAACAAGCGGTAATAGGCTGACAAAAAATGAGGTGCTAACGGCAGTCTTAACGTGAGTTGTGGCTCATTGAGGGTCCTTGTGCGACGGGGTAAGTGTCGTTAGGAGGGGGTAAACAAGAATTGTAATAACCAAAACTAGTGAGGATGATAAGATCAAGGTTGTTGGGTGCATAGCTTCCACTTGGACTTGCACCAAGAGTTTCTGGTTCCTAAGACCAACGGATGAGCTATTATCCTTCAGAAGCGTAAGGAGGCCACGGAATTTAACCATGGGTATAAGTATTAGCAGTACTTAGTGCCTCCTGGCCCTCCTCGGTGAGTAAGGGGATTTTAACCCCTATCTTTAGAATCACAATCTAATATTCTAAGTTAAACTATACTTACTAGTGGCATCAGCCTCACACGAGCTCAGGCTTAAGTACAAGGAGAATTACGGGGAGGAGATGAAGCACTATTAATAAATGTTCTCGGGTATGAAAAGGTGTGAGTCCCTTAATATGAGTTGGTGCTGGGCCCCGTTGAGTTATAAGGAATAGGTATAGAGAGTAGGCTGCGGTAATTAGTGTCCCTAAGCCGGTTAATATAATGGTTCAAGGGGATCAACTAAAGAGTGTAGTAATAATCATAAGCTCTCCCATAAGATTTGGGAGTGGGGGTAATGCTAGATTTGCTAAGTTGGCAACAAATCACCAGACTGCAGTCAAGGGGAAAATTACTTGTAGCCCTCGGGCTAGTACTATAGTTCGGCTATGGGTGCGCTCATATGCAGTATTGGCTAGACAGAACAGTGCTGATGATACAAGTCCGTGAGCAATCATTAGAATAATTGCGCCTGTAAATCCCCAAGGGGTCTGGATGAGGATACCTCCTGCTACCAACCCCATATGGCTTACAGATGAATAGGCGATAAGTGATTTTAGGTCCGTTTGTCGTAAGCAGATTGAGCCCGTCATTAAGATACCTCATAAGGCTAAAACAATGAAGGGGTAGGCAAGCTCTTTTGAGAGGGGGTCTAACATAACCATCATCCGTATTATACCATAACCTCCCAACTTAAGGAGAACTGCTGCCAAGACCATAGAGCCCGCTACTGGGGCTTCAACATGGGCTTTAGGCAGTCAGAGGTGAACGCCATAGAGTGGCATCTTTACTAAAAATGCAATTAGGCATCCAGCCCATCAGATGCTGTGTCCCCAGGAATTAAGTGTGAGGGGTTGAGAATACTGTAAAATTAAAATTGATAATGTCCCTGTTGTTTGCTGAAGAATGAGCAGGGCCACTAAAAGCGGCAGTGAGCCTGCCAAAGTATAAAACAAGAAATAGGTTCCGGCATTCAAGCGTTCGGTTTGGTTACCTCAGCGGGTAATAATAATAAGCGTGGGGATGAGGGTGGCTTCAAATATAATGTAGAACATAATAATTTCAGTAGCTCCAAATGCCATAATTAGGAAAGTCTGTAAGGAGGTTAAAAGAGTAATATAGAGGCGTTGGCGACTTACTGGCTCCGGATAGACATGATTCTGGCTAGCCAGGATTATTAATGGAAGAAGCCAGCATGTAAGAACCAATAGTGGGGTGGACAATGGGTCTGTAGCTAGGTATATGTTGGAGGTTGACCATCCAGTTTCTGATGCTCAGGCTAGTCAAGTGAGGCTAATAAATGCAATTAATAGGCTATGAGCTGTTGTCGCAGACCACAATCATTTAGAGGGCAGTAATCAAATTGTTGGGAATAACATAAGTGTGGGTACTAATACTTTTAGCATTGTAGTAGGTTAAGATTTTGCAAACGGTCAGTTCCGTGGGTGCGAGCCGTGGCCACTAAAAGGGCTAGGCCTGCACTGGCTTCACAGGCAGAAAAGGCTAGTAGGAGCATAGGGGCCGCCGAAAAGATGGTTGATTCAAATTGTATGGCTCACAGAGCTAGCGCAATAAACAAGGACAACATTATACCCTCTAGACAAAGTAGAGCAGAGAGTAGGTGAGTGCGATGGAACGCTAGGCCTATAAGGCCTAGCATGAAAGCTGAGGTAAAGCTGAAGTGTACGGGTGTCATAAGAGGGTTATGGAATCAAACCATAATTTTCTGAGCCGAAATCAGAGGTCTTGTGTTGGACTAATCCTCTATTCTGCCCAGTCTAGGCCCCCTTGGGTTCATTCATAAATTAGTCCGAGGGTAAGCAAAATTAAGACTGCTGTAGCCCATAAGAAAGTACTGGCAGGGTCGTGAAGCTGATCTCCCCAGGGCAGTGGAAGAAGAAGGGCGATTTCTAGGTCAAATAACAAGAATAAGATAGCGATTAGAAAAAATCGTAAAGAGAACGGAAGGCGAGCTGAGCCGAGGGGGTCGAAGCCACATTCATAAGGTGAAAGTTTCTCTGCATCTGGGTTTATTTGGGGTAATCAAAAAGATACGGTTGCCAAGACAAGAGAGAGGGCTATTGTGATAGTTAAAATTGTTATAACTAAGTTCATTATCTTTCCTTGGGATTCAACCAAGACTGGGTGATTGGAAGTCACTCGTACTAGCATTAGATACTAGAAAGATAGGAGCCTCATCAGTAAATTGATACGTAGAGGAATAATCATACTACGTCTACAAAGTGTCAGTACCAGGCGGCGGCCTCAAAGCCGAAGTGATGTTCGGACGTAAAGTGATATTGGATTTGGCGAAGTAGGCAGACGGCCAAGAATGAGGATCCGATGATAACATGTAACCCATGAAATCCGGTAGCCACAAAGAATGTTGAGCCATACACGCCATCTGCAATAGTAAAAGGCGCTTCATAATATTCTATGGCTTGTAAGGCGGTAAAGTAAAGGCCTAGCAGGATGGTGAGTGCTAAGGATTGAATGGCTTGTTTACGATCACCTTCTATTAAGCTGTGGTGGGCTCATGTTACTGTTACTCCTGATGCTAAAAGAACAGCGGTATTAAGTAACGGAACTTCAAAGGGGTCTAGTGTGATAAGACCGGTGGGGGGTCAGCATCCTCCCAGTTCAGGGGTAGGTGCTAGACTGGAATGGTAGAAAGCTCAGAAAAATCCCAGAAAAAAGAATACCTCAGACGTGATAAATAGAATTATACCATATCGTAGGCCTTTCTGTACAGGAGGGGTGTGATGACCCTGAAATGTTCCCTCTCGAATGATGTCTCGTCATCATTGATATATTGTAAGAAGTAGAAGTATTAGTCCAAGGGTTATAAGTGTAGTGGAGTGGAAATGAAACCAGATTGCTAAGCCGGACGTTATTAGTAATGCTCCGATTGCGCCGGTTAGGGGTCATGGGCTTGGATCAACCATATGATATGCGTGTGCTTGGTGGGCCATTAAACGTTTTCTTGTAGATATAGGCTAAGAAGAAGTACAAATACATAAGCCTGAATCATCGCGACTGCTACTTCTAGTAGTGTGAGGAGGAACAAGACGGCAGCTGTAAGAATTGCCACTGTAGGTATTATAGGGAGAAGAACAAATACGGCGGTGGCAATCAACTGAATGAGAAGGTGACCTGCGGTAAGGTTAGCTGTTAGTCGGACTCCGAGGGCTAGGGGTCGAATAAAAAGGCTAATTGTTTCAATAATAATAAGTACAGGAATTAAAGGAAGGGGGGTGCCTTCTGGTAAGAGGTGTCCCAGGGCAACCGTTGGTTGATTGCGCATGCCAATAATAATTGTGGCGAGTCATAGAGGTACAGCAAATCCCATATTTAAAGACAACTGGGTTGTAGGGGTAAAAGTGTATGGTAGAAGTCCAAGTATGTTAATAGTAATTAAGAAGACTATTAAAGAGGCCATAAGGAGGGCCCATTTATGGCCTCCTAAATTTAAGGGTAATATAAGTTGACTAGTGAATTGATTTACGAATCAGCCCTGAATAGTAATAAGGCGATTATTTACTCATCGAGAAGTGGAAGTGGGGTACAGCACTCATGGTAAGATAATCGCAATGGCAATTAAAGGGATTCCTAGGTAGGACGTGCTTGCAAATTGGTCGAAAAAGCTTATTGCCATGGTCAGTCTCAGGGCTGAGTCTTGTGTTCCTCAGAGTCAATATGTATTGGCTCGTTAGGGGATGTATGACTTATCACCTTGGTTGGGATAATGGTAAGAAATACCAGTCACGAAAATACTAAAATTGCAAATCAAGGGGCGGGGTTTAATTGAGGCATTTCACTAGAGGTGGTTGGGAGGCACCATTCTTTGGCTTAAAAGGCCAACGCTGAGGCCCTGACTTAGCTTCCTAGTGAGGCGTCTTCTAGTATTAATGAGGATCAGTTCTCGAAGTGTTCAAGTGGAACTGCCTCAACTACAATAGGCATGAAGCTGTGGTTTGCTCCGCAGATCTCGGAACATTGCCCATAAAATACTCCTGGTCGGGAGGCAATAAAGGCTGTTTGATTAAGACGTCCTGGGACCGCGTCTATTTTCACCCCAAGGGAAGGAACGGCCCAGGAGTGCAATACGTCCTCGGCTGAAACAAGTACTCGGATTGGGGATTCTATGGGAACAACTATTCGGTGGTCTGCCTCAAGAAGTCGAAACTGCCCCGGATTAAGATCTTGGGTTGGAATTATATATGAGTCAAAGCCGAGATTCTCATAATCAGTATACTCATAACTTCAGTATCATTGATGTCCTATGGCTTTAATTGTTAGGTGGGGATCATTGATCTCATCTATAAGATAAAGAATCCGTAGGGAGGGGAGGGCAATTAAGACAAGAATCACGGCTGGTAGTACGGTTCACACGATTTCGATTTCTTGGGAGTCTAAAATATACTTATTTGTTAATTTAGTTGATACTATTGCAACAATAATATAAAGTACTAGGGTACTAATTAAAAAAACAATTATTAAAGCATGATCATGGAAATGAAGAAGTTCTTCTATAACGGGTGATGCCGCGTCTTGGAATCCTAATTGTGTGGGATGTGCCATTAAGCCTAAGGCTTAAGACATGCAGGAGTTTAACCTACGATTTCACCTTGACAAGGTGATGTAATTTGCGAATTTACTAATGTCTTAAAAGGAAGTGACAGAGTGGCTATGTGACTGGCTTGAAACCAGTAGATGGGGGTTCAATTCCTCCCTTCCTCGTTAATTTGATTGAACTTGAACAAATGCGGGCTCTTCAAAGGTGTGGTAGGGCGGAGGGCATCCGTGAAGTCATTCGACGTTTGTTGAGGTTAGTTCAACGGATGAGACTTCTCGCTTAGCGGCGAAGGCCTCCCATAAAATAAAGAGGAATATAATTACTGCTACAAGGGAAATTAGGGACCCAATAGATGACACTGTATTCCAAAGAGTGTAGGCGTCAGGATAATCTGAATATCGCCGTGGCATCCCCGCAAGGCCTAGAAAATGTTGTGGGAAGAATGTAAGGTTTACGCCAATAAATATTACTCCAAAGTGAATTTTAGTTCACGTGCTGTGAAGAGTGTAGCCTGTAAACAGCGGGAATCAGTGAACGAAAGCTGCCATAATGGCAAAGACGGCGCCCATTGACAAGACATAGTGGAAGTGTGCAACTACATAATATGTATCATGTAAGACAATGTCCAATGACGAGTTAGCTAATACAATCCCGGTTAGGCCCCCTACGGTGAAAAGGAAAATAAAGCCGAGGGCCCATAGCATTGGTGTCTCTCATTTAATAGAGCCTCCATGGAGGGTGGCCAGTCAACTAAAAACTTTAACGCCAGTGGGAATGGCAATAATTATTGTTGCGGATGTAAAGTATGCACGGGTGTCCACATCTATACCAACTGTAAACATGTGGTGGGCTCAAACAATAAACCCTAGTAAGCCAATAGCCATCATAGCTCATACTATCCCTATATATCCGAAGGGTTCCTTCTTACCTGAATAATATGCAACGACATGAGAGATAATCCCAAATCCTGGTAAAATTAAAATATATACTTCTGGATGTCCAAAAAATCAGAACAAATGTTGATAAAGAATAGGATCTCCGCCCCCTGCAGGGTCAAAGAATGTAGTATTAAGATTTCGGTCTGTTAAAAGCATTGTGATTCCGGCAGCTAGAACTGGTAAAGATAGCAGGAGCAGAACGGCAGTTACCAGCACGGCTCACACGAATAGTGGGGTCTGATACTGGGAGATGGCCGGGGGTTTTATATTAATTGTTGTTGTAATAAAATTAATTGCTCCTAGGATGGATGACACACCTGCCAGGTGGAGGGAGAAAATAGTAAGGTCTACGGATGCGCCTGCATGGGCTAGGTTGCCTGCAAGTGGCGGGTAAACTGTTCATCCTGTACCGGCGCCAGCCTCAACCCCAGATGAGGCTAAGAGCAGAAGGAAAGACGGGGGCAGAAGTCAGAAGCTCATATTATTTATTCGTGGGAACGCCATGTCCGGGGCTCCAATTATTAGTGGAACAAGTCAGTTACCAAAGCCCCCAATAAGAATGGGTATTACTATAAAGAAAATTATAACAAAGGCATGTGCGGTAACAATAACGTTATAGATTTGGTCATCGCCGAGGAGAGACCCCGGCTGGCTTAGTTCAGCTCGGATTAATAGGCTTAGGGCAGTCCCAACTATCCCGGCTCAGGCACCAAATACTAGGTAGAGGGTGCCAATATCTTTGTGGTTGGTAGAGAAGAATCAGCGTGTGATTGCCACAGGTAGGGTGGCCGAAGCCAGGCGGCGGGTTGTAGCCCCGTAAATAGAGGTTCAAGTCCTTTTCCTATCAAGCCCCGTAGTGGAGTACATATTGGATTGCAAATCCAAAGACGCAGATTGACGTCTGCCGGGGCTTTCCCGCCTTACTCGGCTAACGGCGGGAAAGATAGATGAATGCCCGCTGGTTTGGGCACTTAGCTGTTAACTAAGAGTTTGTAGGATCGAGGCCTTCTCATCTAGAAAGGCCTTAGCTTAATTAAAGTGTCTGAGTTGCATTCAGAAGATGTGGGATAAAGTCCCGCAGGTCTTAAGCAGGGACTAGAAGATTCTAACTTCCACTTAAAGCTTTGAAGGCTCTTGGTCTAAATTATCCTAAGTCCCTAAGCAATAAGTGCAATTACTGCAGGGGTAATTGGTAATAACCCCAACGTAACAACTGTAAAAAACGATAGGGTAATCACAGAGTGGGTTGATTGAGCTCGTCATGGTGCTGTAGCATTAGTTGTACTGGGGGAAATAGTAAGGGCCATAGCATAGCACAACCGGAGATAGAAATAAAGACTTAGGAGGGCGGCTAAGGCTATAATTGTTGCGGTAAGCGGGAGTTGTTGCTTAGCCATCTCCTGTAAAATTAATCACTTGGCTATAAATCCAGTCAAGGGGGGTAGCCCCCCTAATGAGAGGAGGGCTAGGGCTGTAGTTGACACCAAGATTGGGGTTTTTGATCATATAGCTGTAATGGCACTAATAGTTGTAGCTGATGTTATTTTTAGTGATAGGAAAGCGGTTGATGTTATGAATACATACATGGCTAGGGCGAGTACAGTGAGGTGAGGGGCATACTGCGAAATAACAACTATTCATCCTATATGAGCAATAGATGAGTAGGCTAACATCTTCCGGACCTGAGTCTGATTAAGGCCTCCTCAACCCCCGACTAGTGCGGAGAGGAGTCCCAATAATGTCAGAATTAAAGGGTTAATAGCGGGGGCCACTTGAATAATCAATGCTAGTGGGGCCAGCTTCTGTCAGGTAGACAAAATTAGTCCGGTAACCAAATCAAGGCCCTGAAGGACCTCTGGTAGTCAAAAGTGCATGGGTGCAAGCCCAATTTTTAGTGCTAAGGCCGCGATAGTTATTGAAGAGGCAATAGGGTGGGATATGTCATTAATAGTCCATTCTCCCATTAGTCAGGCATTAGTGGTGGCGGCAAACAGAATTATGGCGGCGGCGGTCGCCTGGGTTAAAAAATATTTTGTGGCGGCTTCAACCGCTCGTGGGTGATGCTGTTGAGCTATCAGTGGGATAATCGCAAGGGTATTAATCTCAAGACCCATTCAGGCCAGTAGCCAATGGGAGCTGGCAAAGGTTAATGTGGTTCCCAATCCTAGGCTAGATAAAAGGATGGTGAGTACGTAGGGATTCATTGATAGGGGAGGGATTTTAACCGTCATGTTCGGGGTATGGGCCCGAAAGCTTTATTAGCTGACCTTATCTTAGAGAGTGGTGTAGAGGAAGCACTAGGAGTTTTGATCTCCTGAGGATGGGTTCAATTCCCTTCTTTCTAGGAACTGGGGGGACTCTAACCCCCATAAGCCACTCTATCAAAGTGGTCCTTAAGATTCGGGCACGGTTCCGCAAGAGTTATAGTTGTGGAGGGAGACCCGCAAGTGCAATTGGGAGGGCGGCGTGTCAGATGACCAGGGCTAGGGTTAGAGGAAGAAAATTTTTCCAAACTAGATGCATAAGTTGATCATATCGGAATCGAGGATAAGATGCTCGAACTCAAAGGAACATGACCGAGAGCAGTGCTGCTTTAGTCATCAGATTAAGGGTGGTCAGCTCAGGTATGGCCGGGACGTGGGATGCGCCAAGGAAAAGGATGGCTGATAAGGTATTCATTAATAAGATATTAGCATATTCAGCTAAAAAGAAGAGGGCGAATGGTCCACCTGCATATTCGACGTTGAAGCCCGAAACTAACTCGGATTCACCTTCGGTTAGGTCGAATGGCGCTCGATTTGTTTCGGCCAGAGTAGAAATATACCACATGGCGGCCAAGGGCCAGGCTGGAATTAACAATCATACGCTTTCCTGGGTTACACTAAACATCTGCAGCGTATAGCCTCCTGAAAAGATAATAACAGACAACAAAATCAAGCCGAGGCTTACTTCATATGAAATTGTCTGGGCGACTGCTCGTAGGGCGCCAATCAGTGCATATTTTGAATTTGATGCTCACCCTGACCCTAAAATAGAATACACGGCAAGACTAGATAAGGCCAGAACGAATAAAATGCCTAAATTCAGATCAACAACGGGTTGAGGTATAGGTATGGGTGCTCACAGCATCATGGCCAGTGTTAGTGCCAGTATTGGGGTGGCCAAAAACAGAAATGGGGAGGATGTGGAGGGGCGGACGGGTTCTTTAATAAATAACTTAACCCCATCTGCAATGGGTTGAAGGAGGCCATAGGGCCCCACAATGTTCGGTCCCTTCCGTAATTGCATATAGCCGAGAACCTTGCGCTCAAGAAGTGTGAGGAAGGCCACCGCCAGTAGGACGGGGGCTACATATGCAAGGGGATTAACTAAATGTGTTAATAGAGTGTTTAGCATAACTAAGAAGAGGATTTGAACCTCTGGCTGAAAGGGCTTAGGCCTTTTGCAATTACCATGCTCTGCCATCTTAGTGAGGCCTTACTTCGGCCCATATTTGAGTCCTCCCTTTACTTAATTTAGTTGTCTTCATTAATTAGGGGCAAGGCGTGCTTCTAGCATAGGCCTCTTTTTTCCGGTCCTTTCGTACTAGGAAAAATAACATTACAGATAGAAACTGACCTGGATTGCTCCGGTCTGAACTCAGATCACGTAGGACTTTAATCGTTGAACAAACGAACCCTTAATAGCGGCTGCACCATTAGGATGTCCTGATCCAACATCGAGGTCGTAAACCCTCTCGTCGATATGGACTCTTGGAGAGGATTGCGCTGTTATCCCTAGGGTAACTTGGTTCGTTGATCGGCCTGGGAGGCCGGATCATATTTGGTCAAAATTTCTGTGACTTAGAAGTGTTATTCTTGGCTCTAGGGTATATCCCAGTCCACTTGGAGGATTATCTGTCCTCCATGGTCGCCCCAACCGAAGGTAAAATTTCAATCTCCACTAGGTTTAAAACTTATTTAGTAAGTCGATTAACGTAGGTGAATTTGTACCTTAAGCTCCAAAGGGTCTTCTCGTCTTGTATTTGCATACCCGCTTCTGCACGGGTAGATCAATTTCACTGACCTGAAAGGGGAGACAGTTAAGCCCTCGTTTAGCCATTCATACAGGTCTTCATTTAAAAGACAAGTGATTGCGCTACCTTTGCACGGTCAAAATACCGCGGCCGTTAAACTTGTAGTCACCGGGCAGGCTGGACCTCCTATACGTCGGGGTTTGCAGGAGGCGATGTTTTTGGTAAACAGGCGAGGCTTGTGCTTGCCGAGTTCCTTCCCTTTCTTTTAGTCTTTCCTTGATGGCACTCCAGTGTGGGTTTAACGATGCAGATGCTGTGTTGTTTTCTTGATTTTTTTAGTAAACACACTACCCTCTTTTAATGGGTTCGTTAATCTCCAGTGGTTTGTCCAATCTGGCTTACACTTGTGCTAGGAGAGGGTCATACCCTCTTATTACTCATTTTAGCATAGTCTCTTCCATGTTGGCATGGAACGGCCTAATACTTTTAGGGGAGTTGGGCTAGTTATCAGTATAATAAACTGTGTGTCGTTTGAGCTTTAACGCTTTCTATTCAGATGGCTGCTCTTAGGCCCACTGGAACGACTAGTTTTATAAAATGTGATTCTTATCCTCCTACTGAAGGTTGTATCCTTTATTAAAGGGGCTGTACCCCCTTTAACTAACTCTCGTACTTCTCTCTTATGCTTATTTAGATGTTTCCTGGTTGGCTAGAGGGGGCACGAGGCTGAACTTCTATTCACTTCTTAGGCAACCAGCTATCACCAAGTTCGGTAGGTTTATCACCTCTACCCGGGGCTCTTCCCACTCTTTTGCCACAGAGACGGGTTCGCCCTAACAGGCTGTCCCGGGGTAGCTCACTTGGTTTCGGGATTTCAAACTAAAGGTCACTTCGCTTGCATGGTGCTGGCTAAATCATGATGCAAAAGGTACGAGAATTAGGCTCTGCTTCTTTGCGCTTATATGAATTATTTCACTACTCTTTCAGCTTTCCCTTGCGGTACTATCTCTATTGCTTAAAATTACCCTTTCCGTCTCCCGTACTAAGGTGGAAAAATGGTTTAGTTTTCTGATTCAACTAATATTAAATTATTTATGGTGTCAAGTTAATTTTGGTGGTTAAGCTAGCTGTCTGGCTCAGGGTGATCCAACTTGCATGGATGTCTTCTCGGTGTAAGGGAGATGCTTAACTGTCTCAGCCACGCCCTGGGTTTGATCCAAGTGCACCTTCCGGTACACTTACCATGTTACGACTTGCCTCCCCTTGTCCGTGCTTTGGTGTTATGAACATCTATCGCTGTATGACAGGGGAGAGTGACGGGCGGTGTGTACGCGCCTCAGAGCCGGGTTCAAAAGGACACTCTTTTTCCTTTTTACTACTAAATCCTCCTTCGAGTAATTTTTTCAGGGTACTATCCGTGGTATTCTATAATAGAAAATGTAGCCCATTTCTTCCCACTTCGTGCGCTACACCTCGACCTGACGTTTTGGAGTATGTCCATTTAGCTTACTGTTAGTCCTTCACAGGGTAAGCTGACGACGGCGGTATATAGGCGGGGATGGCCAGAAGTGGTGAGGTTTAACGGGGGTTATCGGTTCTAGAACAGGCTCCTCTAGGGGGGTCTAAGGCACCGCCAAGTCCTTTGGGTTTCAAGCTAACGCTCGTAGTACCCGGGCGGACGTTTATTGTGTAATAACGTCTAGGTTTACGGCTGAGCATAGTGGGGTATCTAATCCCAGTTTGTTTCTCAGTTTTCGTGGAGTCAGGTGGACTATATTAAAGCTACTTTCGGCTATGGGCTTCGGACACTCAGGAGCGTATGACGGCCAAGAGGCCCTTCGGCTTTATTCTTATCACCCCTAACCACCCTTTACGCCGTATATATTAACTAGGGTCCCTCGTATAACCGCGGTGGCTGGCACGAGTTTTACCGGCCCTCTTAACACTAACTAAGTCAAGTTTTCACTTATGGCTTAATATTTATCACTGCTGAATTCCCGTAGGGGTGTGGCGTGGCAAGGCGTTTTGGGCTAAAAGGTAGTGCCTGATACCTGCTCCTCGTCCCCGGGCGGGGGATTAAGGGCATCCTCACAGGGGCGCGGATACTTGCATGTGTAAGTTGTGTTAAAGCTAATAGTAAAGTCAGGACCAAGCCTTTGTGCATGCGGAGCTTTCTAGGGCCCGTCTTAGCATCTTCAGTGCTATGCTTTATTTTAAGCTACGCTAGC